TTTTCTGTATTATCAATAGGATCGATTATAACAAGTCACACACTCATATTCCGGAAATACCGAAACAAATAAATCTCACGGTCGAACTACCAGAATGGTCTAGAAATCCGAGTCTTTCTTAAGTAAAGTAATTTTTTTGATTGAAAAACTAGGACTTTCTAGTTCTTATGAACCTAACTCATTGAAATTCCATCCAGTAAAACGGAAGAATTATAAATTTCCAAAATAATAGATAGGAATATCGCAAATAGAGCCATTGCGACCCCCATAAGTGGTGTAGTCCCCCAGCCCGGTGCTACTTTACCATATTCCGAATTCAATGGTTTCAATAAATTCCCTACAGTAGTTCGTCTTGGCCCAGATCTAGAACTACCCTCAACGGTTTGTGTAGCCATAAAATACTATTCATTGGTTGAGATCTGTTGACTTTGTATACCATTCCGTTGTAGTTGTAAATAAACGATCTTATCGTAGATCCATTGTGATCTTGAAATTATCTAAAAATGGAAACAGCAACCCTAGTCGCCATCTCCATATCTGGTTTACTTGTAAGCTTTACTGGGTACGCCTTATATACCGCTTTTGGGCAACCCTCTCAACAACTAAGAGATCCATTCGAAGAACACGGGGACTAGTTGAAGTAATGAGTCTCCCATATTGGGAGGCTCATTACTTCAATTGAGATAATGAAAAATTATTTCATTTTTTTAGTTTTAGTCGGAACCTTAGGCGGTTCTCGAAAAAAGATAGCGAAAAAAATTATCCCTAAAGTCGAGACTAAAAGGAATGTATAAACCAATGCTTCCATAGATTCGATCGTGGTTTACAATTATAGCTTCCACACCTATTCATTTGGGATCATTTACCATATAAAGAAAAGTAAAGAGTCAAAGAATAAATGGTGATTCAAATCAAGATTTCTCCGGTACCTTATATCAAATCAAAAAAAAATAGAGGCGAAACAGAGCAATGTTGTATCAGACTACTTGTCTCCTTGTAGTTGGATCCCCAAGTTTTTGAAATGCTCCAAATTCCACTTGAGCATCCAAATCTGGATCAATACCAGCAAAAACATCTCTGAACAAGGTTCTAGCACCATGCCAAATGTGTCCAAAAAAGAAGAGCAAAGCAAACGTAGCATGCCCAAAAGTGAACCAACCCCTTGGACTGCTACGAAAAACACCATCGGATTTCAAAGTAGCCCGATCTAATTCAAAAATTTCACCTAATTGGGCACGTCTAGCGTATTTTTTTACAGTAGCAGGATCACCATAACTAACTCCATTGAGTTCGCCACCATAGAACTCGACAGTTACACCTACTTGTTCAACACTATACTTCGATTCTGCCCTTCTAAAAGGAACATCGGCTCTCACAATTCCGTCTCCATCTACTAAAACTACCGGAAATGTTTCAAAAAAAGTAGGCATACGACGTACAAAAAGCTCGCGCCCTTCTTTATCTCTAAAGACGGGGTGTCCTAACCATCCAACAGCTATTCCATCCCCGTTGTCCATTGAGCCTGCTCTGAATAATCCCCCTTTTGCCGGATTATTACCAATGTAATCATAAAAAGCTAATTTTTCGGGAATTTTAGACCAAGCTTCCGATAAACTCAGATTTTCGGCTAGTCCGGCGCTAACTCTTCGATATATTTCTTGCTGAAAGTATCCCTGATCCCACTGATAACGAGTGGGACCAAATAATTCGATTGGGGTAGTTGCTGAACCATACCACATAGTTCCAGCAACAACGAAAGCTGCAAAAAAAACAGCAGCGATACTACTAGAAAGTACAGTTTCAATATTTCCCATACGTAATCCTTTGTATAGACGTTGAGGCGGACGGACACTAAGATGGAATAGACCTGCTAATATGCCCAATGTACCCGCTGCAATATGATGAGAGGCTATTCCTCCCGGAACAAAAGGATCAAAACCTTCCGCGCCCCACGCTGGATTTACAGATTGTACTTTTCCAGTTAGTCCATAAGGATCGGACACCCATATTCCAGGACCATACAAACCTGTTACATGAAATGCGCCAAAGCCAAAGCAAGCCACCCCTGAGAGAAATAAATGAATTCCAAAGATCTTGGGCAAATCCAAAGAAGGTTTTCCCGTACGCTCATCACAGAATATTTCTAGATCCCAATACACCCAATGCCAGATAGCTGCCAAGAAGCACAAGCCAGAAAACACAATATGTGCCCCTGCGACACCTTCATAACTCCAAATACCCGGATTCGTTATAGTTCCTCCTGAAATACTCCAACCACCCCACGAATTGGTTATTCCTAAACGAGTCATGAAGGGTATAACGAACATACCTTGTCTCCACATTGGATCAAGAACAGGGTCAGAGGGATCAAAAACCGCTAATTCGTATAGAGCCATCGAACCGGCCCAACCAGAAACTAGAGCTGTATGCATTATATGGACAGAAAGCAATCGACCGGGATCATTCAATACGACAGTATGAACACGATACCAAGGCAAACCCATGGAAATACCCCTTTATCAAAGATAAATAGACACTATGTCACCTTATTTTATCGCATTGGAAAGGACTATACTATGTACCTAAGTACCTAACCTTTTCAGTGGATTCTGTATGAAAAAGAGTTAATATTTATTCCGTTCCATTGAAAATAACGGAACAATTCTGTTCATAAGAACAAAGAGAAGCAGATCTATTCTATACCCGATAAGTACCAATACGCAATGGGAGAATTGGTACCATTTTGTGGGAACGAATGCATAGATACTTGTTTATCATTCGAACGATCGATTGCTCCGTTCGTTAAAATTTTTCTTTATTCATTCTATCTTACTCTATAAACCTTCCAATCAATCTATCTAAAAAATAGAATAAACAGAAAAAAGGATGAAGACAATAAACCCATTGTTACGTTTCCATATTAAAGTGAAGTATAGTACTTCATTTTTTTTCTTTAATTTAATGCCCATTGGTGTTCCAAAAGTACCTTTTCGGAGTCCTGGAGAGGAAGATGCAGTTTGGGTTGACGTATAGTGCGACTTGTCAGACATATTGGGTCATATGGGATTTACCCGTTCTCTCCCCCGATCGAGATATCCTCTGTTTCGCCCAAGAAATATTGTATTGAGATTGAGTGAACCATCAATCATTTGGAGCGTGAAGTACAATTAGATCAATTTATATTGGGGATCAATATTATCAATTAGAAGAATTTATGGTTGACTTGGACTGATAAAAAAAAGTCTCCAGGCTCCGTTCAGAAAATACCAAATTGGTAACAAATTGATAATATATGTACGATTACCACTTGTATCATAAACGATTCTTATACTTACTATAGGAGCGATCTCAAACTGCCAACCAATGGAGTAGTATGATGAATACATCGAATAGTTTGGAGAAGACATGAAACAAATTGAAAAAGAAGTCGTAACAAAAAAAGTGGTACTGAGATCATTTGCCCTATATGTACAAATAGAATTCGGGCAGATCTTTTCCCGGAGTAGAACAAACATGAACCTAAAAAAATGGAAAGGGCCCATTCAGGAACAATAAAATGACATCGTGATTTGAATCTCGATGAAACAATACATCAATGAGAGGTTAGTTCAATAAGTTCAGTGAATTCTTTTTTTTTATAGGTAAGGGAACAAAAACTCATCTTATGTTTTTTGAAAAATAGAAGAAGAAAACCCCCTTCATTAGAAAAACAAAAACCTGTTACAGAAAAAAAAAGAAATAGAACTGGAATCGACACATTGATTCTTTTTTTCGCAATTTTTTTTTGAACCGTATGCATCCAAAGGTGCACGTACGGTTCCTAAGGGAACCAATTTTGTCCTAATCAACCGACTTCATCGAGAAAGATTACTTTTTTTAGGCCAAGAAGTTGATAGCGAGATCTCGAATCAACTTGTTGGTCTCATGGTATATCTCAGTATAGAAGATGATACTAGGGATCTTTATTTATTTATAAACTCTCCCGGCGGATGGGTAATACCAGGAATAGCCATTTATGATACTATGCAATTTGTGCCACCCGATGTGCATACAATATGCATGGGATTAGCCGCTTCAATGGGATCTTTCATTCTGGTCGGAGGAGAAATTACCAAACGTCTAGCATTCCCTCACGCTTGGCGCCAATGAGTTTTTTTATTTGAAAAAAAAAGGAAGACTATGCCTTCGCCATATTGAATATGAATAATAAGTAATAATAGCATGGCACTTCGAGTTCGATATGAGCAAACCATTATTGTTTTTTTCATAACATGAGATTTTATGTCGAGATAGTAGTATGAAATAGAGGTCGTTTCGGATTTGATCTTATGTGTCGGGGGTACATTTCAGCGTCACAAACCATTCTTTTTCACACCAGAATTCTCTTTCTGATATTTATGTTATGAAAGAAAAAGTACAAAAATGAAAAAAAAAAAGATCATTTTTTCCTTATTTGATCGTATCAGAAAGGAACTTTGGGATTGCTAAATCACAGACAAAATAAATATATAAAGCAACAGAACCATCATAGTATTTTTTTTACTCCTACGAAAGGAAGGGTGGTAAATGGATCATTCAACGATCCGGATCGGATGGATTCTATCTCTTTCTTCAATAGAATAGAAGAGAAGAAAAAGAAAAAGTAAATTCCATTGTAGAGCCGTATGCACAAAAGATGCCTGTACGGTTGTACAATTCTATTCTTTTTTCTTATATTTTTTTTATCCCTTACTTTAGCCCAATCATGCAAGATAGAAGAACCCTTCATGATGCTATATCAATATCATCAGGGTTATGATTCACCAACCTGCTAGTTCTTTTTATGAGGCACAAGCGGGCGAATTTATCCTGGAAGCGGAAGAACTACTGAAACTTCGCGAAACCCTCACAAAGGTTTATGTACAAAGAACGGGTAATCCTTTATGGGTTGTATCCGAAGACATGGAAAGAGATGTTTTTATGTCAGCAACAGAAGCCCAAGTTCATGGCATTGTTGATCTTGTAGCGGTCGAAAATGAAAATACTAGGGATTTCATGTAAATCCATTTCAAACCATAATTTTCATTTTCTGCGATTTGATATTGAATAGAAAAAAAATTCATGATCATCAATCATCAGGTTAAGATCGATCTAAACCAACCCATTCCATTCTAGAATTCTATATATACATACGACATGCCAACTATTAAACAACTTATTAGAAACACAAGACAGCCAATAAGAAATGTCACGAAATCTCCCGCTCTTAGAGGATGTCCTCAGCGTCGAGGAACATGCACTAGGGTGTATGTGCGACTCGTTCAGATCATGAGTTCGAACAAATGAGACAATTTTCCAGTATCAATGACCAGTACCAATGAAAAGGATAGATAGAGAAGATCTATCATATACCTATATTGTGTTTGGAATTTATGGTTTACATTGGTGCAAATCCAATCACCTAGATTTGAGATGAAAAGCAATTCCCCATTGGGGGCAAATGGTTATCCATTAAGCGGAGGAAATGGTATTATAAGAAGCAAAAAGGTTATACTCCTATTCTTGAAAGAACGGACTAACAGGGTCAGCTACCTAGCCAACTTTCATAATTAAATGCCGTCACTGTATGGATAACTCTTATTGTGAAAAGAACTATTACTGTATAATTGATGGGTAGAGCCAAAGAGTGTGAACTATACAAGTTAACAATAACATTTGATAAAATGAAAGAAGAGGCTCCGGTGTATAGAGAGGACCTCACCGTTTAAAAAAAAAAGTAACCATAGAAACGATGGAACCCACTATTTTTTTTTATTTGGTATCGTTAGAATTTCTTATTTCCAGGTGAAATGCCTGGAAGGAATAAAAAATCGTGGTTGGGGAAAGTCATAGTAGCAAAAGCCATTGGAATTTATATTTTATATATCGGAATAATCCGTTTTGTTATTAATTGACGGGGGGTAAAGGATGACTGAAAGAAGAGAAATCAATTAGTTATTCATTAAGGTTTAATTTGATTCAATGACCAGAGTTAGACGAGGATATACAGCTCGGAAACGTCGAACAAAAATTCGTTTATTTGCATCAACCTTTATTGGGGCTCATTCAAGACTTACTCGAACGACTACTCAACAGAAAATGAGAGCTTTGGTTTCCTCTCATCGAGATAGAGGGAGGCAAAAGAGGGATTTTCGTAGTTTGTGGATCACTCGAATAAATGCAGTAATTCGTGAGAATAAGGTATTCTATAATTATAGTAGATTAATACCAAATCTGTACAAGAAGCAATTGCTTCTTAATCGTAAAATACTTGCGCAAATATCTATATCAAATAAGAATTGTCTTTACATGATCTCCAATCAGATTATCAAATAAAGGATATGATATTATAAAATAAAATACAGAAATGATTGAAATTGAAACAGAATTCCCCGGAGAATGAACTCCGGGAAGATAGAATAAAAAAAATGAAGTAAGATAAGTAGTAGGAATGAACAAACATGTTTCAATAAAAAAAAAGATTTCTTCTTCCCCCATTTTTTATTTCTTATAACACAAGAAATAAATCGGGATTCTAGGCCTTTTGAACAAAACATCAATCTGAGCTTGAGTTCCGATTGGAGTTTTGAGTCAATTGAGGAGTATGTTTATTTATTTCTGGTTCTAGGACCAGTAGTTCTGGGGATCGACTCGGCTCTCTCAAATTGTTTCTCATTATTAAGAAAAGGTAACAAAGATAAAATACGAGCTTGTTTTATAGCAATAGTAATTAATCGTTGTTGTTTCAAGGTCAATTTATTCACCCGTCTAGATAATATTTTTCCTTGTTCACTAATAAATCGACTAATTAAACTCATGTTTCTATAATCGATTCGATCCCCCGATCCAATTGGGGACAAACGCCTACGAAAGGGTCGCTTGTATTTACGAAAAGGTTGCTTGGATTTATCCATGGTTTATTCCTTATCTCTAAAATTCTATTTCTTTATTCATTTCAGATCTGACCGAAATAGGCTTTGATTCGCATCGTTTATATTATACATATCATATATAATACATATCATATGTATGTATATATATATATATATGAAAATTAAATCGGGTTTGATTTGTATTGTATATATTATGTATATTATATATGTTATATTATATATGTTAATGTTATATTATATATGTTAAGTTAAATATGTTAACTTAAATATGTTAAGTTCTTCCTCTTCCTGTTCCTTGGAAAGATCGCGCACACGTTCCGTTCCATCTATTTCTTTATTTCCCCATGAATCGTATGCTTGTGACAATAGCGACAAAATTTTCTCAATTCTAATCGACTGGATGTATTGTGTCGATTCTTTTGAGTAATATATCTAGAAATACCCGGCGATTCTTTATTGACACCATTTCGGACACAACTGGTACATTCCAAAATAACTCTGACTCTGACATCTTTACCCTTGGCCATGAACCCCCTTTTGATTTTGGATCGACTTAACTTCTTCTATTTTCGACCCGAACTGAAGAAGAATAAAAGAACAAAAAAATCAATAAGAAAATCAATAGAAGTTACTAACTTGAAATTCAATTTTCATTTCTAAAGATTTCGTTGTGTTGTATGTGTTGTAATTATATAATTACAATTAATATTAATAGAGTAATAGTAATAATTAATAAAGTAATAATTAATAATAAAGTAATAATTAAGTAATACAATTTCTTTCTAACTATCAATTATTCCTATCTTAAATCCCAATATTTCATTTAAGTATCTTCTTTCTATGCTATGATTTCGTGGATTCTGCCCTAGATCTGGATACACATTTCCATTTCTGTTCCCCAAAATTCGATCTTAGATTCACCAGATTTTTGTCGAGGTTCAATACACTTTTTCTTTTTCTTTCCTTCCTATCCTCCTCCTATCCTAAAGAACTGAAAAAAAAAAGGAAGGGGCGAAATTTTAGTCACGTCACGTAGAATCGTATCCCTAATTTTCTTCATTTCTTCGCATATTAATAACTAGAATGAAAAAAAAAAAGGGAATGACAAGGCATCTGGGAATAAACGATTAATTTCTATCAATAGACCTGCTAAAGACCCAAACCATAGAGTAGTTAGCACAGGTGCCACGGAGAGATATGTTTTTATATCTCGCATTGAAAATCCTCCTTCTTTATTGTAATACAAATACATATATGTATGGTCAGATGTTGTAGTTCAAGATCATTTGTATTTTTTTTTTTACTTTACCTTTACGTGGAATTCCTAACTAAAATAGATATGTACAATGAACCGATAGATGAGATTTTCCTGTCCCTAAAAAAGAAAAAGAGGACCCCTTCTTCCTGAGCATTTCCGATAAATTTTTATTCTTTTTTTTATACGATACGCCGATAAGATAAATTTTCATTTTTTTTATACGTTAGGTTTCAGATGTATAAAATTTTTTTATTATATGAAACCAAAAAGAAGAAATGACAAGAAAATTCTATATAGATAGAGGGGAAAATAACAATGTGGAAAACAAGACAGGGATTTTGTACAATGACACTGTACAAGAACTTTAAAAGGGGATGTAGCGCAGCTTGGTAGCGCGTTTGTTTTGGGTACAAAATGTCACGGGTTCAAATCCTGTCATCCCTACCTATTACTTCTCTTATGGGCAGTAACGAGGGATTAATTAAGATCGATTGAAATTGGACATAATCTTTCATTTTTGCATGCTATACGTATGCAAGATATGTTTGGGGGTAAAAAAACCTTTTCTTTACACTACAGTCGTATCTCCTGTAATAAGAAAGCGCTCTTAGTTCAGTTCGGTAGAACGCGGGTCTCCAAAACCCAATGTCGTAGGTTCAAATCCTGCAGAGCGTGATTCCGTTTATGTTATGTCGAATCACAATAAAAAAACTTAACAAAAAAAAGTTTAATTGAAACTTGAATTTGACCTCCCGCAGGGAGGAGGTCAATCAAAAAAAAAAAGAAATGTTACTCAATCAAAGGTCCAACTGATCACCACGTCTGTATTGTAAATATGCAGTTACGAATAATCCTGCCAAAGTAATAGGAATTAGACCTAAGACGATTCCAAATAGAAAAACTTCAATCATTTCGGTTTTTTGAGGGGATAAAAAGATGGGTAAGATCTATCCCTAAATATTAATCTGAATTATCCGTGAATCTCAATAACCAAGAATTGGCAATTGATGTGGAAAGGAACCTGGAACACCTGGAATCTCAGAGAAATATTCATTTTTATGAATTGTTCATTCAATTCATTTCAAATAAGTCGTATCTTATTCAAACCAATCAATAGAGCTGGGGTTATAGTTAAAGCAGCCAGTAGAAAACCGAAATAACTAGTTATAGTAGGCATGAAAGAGCTAAATTAGATATGTTCTTTTGTTACATATGTTGATAAAACACTTACCTAAGTTTCCATTTTTCCCAGATACAACAGTAACGGTAAGAAAAAACCAATTGACAGGATTAGTTTAGTTCAATTGAAAGTTCTTGATTCATCAGCTGTGACATCGATCGGTCCTGTGATTCCGAATCGACAGATTCATTGTGCAATTCGTGAGTTGAGTAAAGTAATAGTAATAAGAACTGTGTCGTGTAACTTCATTCAAAAATGAAATTATATTTAAGTAATTTTGGAATAAAATAAAAAAATTGGATTTGAAAAGAACTTCAATTTTGATCATTTCTTTTCTTTTTCAATAAAAAGGATCTAATCCATTTGGGGGCGAACGACCTGATATTACCTTTTACTTATTTTTTTTAACTCATTGGATTCAGTACATTAATAGGTTGGTTAATTGCCCATAATATCTCGAATGAGAAGAAAAAAAGTGCCCTACGATATATCGAAACGATCTATCAAAAAAAGAAAACCTTTACTTTCATTTTTATTCTTTTTGGGGGGTCCAACTCGATTCAAAGACGAACAACTTCCATTATCCTTTTAGGTTCTATATTCTGTCTTTCCATATCATGGAGTTCCATACTTGTAGTTCGGTCAAGAAAG